GAACCATGATTCCAACAGTAGTGATTAACATTGACATAATAGAAGTCAGTGAATCGATCAAGCAGCCGAATTCTAAAGAAAAATCATTATCGAGTGTCCAAGACCATACAAATTGGTGGATAGAATTGCTATTTATTTGTTGAATAGACAGATTAATTGAAAAAATCATGACTATACTTAACAATAAAATACTTGGAAAAGCCCACACACGACGAAGATTTTTTGTTGCTGTCGGAAAAAGAAGAAGTCCCACTCCTATTAATATAGGAACTGGAAGTGGAACGAAAGGTAAAATCCACCCATATTGATATGTCTGTTGCATAAAAAAATTTAAATTCATAATTAATTCTTTCCGATTTATCGGACCTTACTTCTTTTGAAAGGAGTCAATAAAAAAATGAAAATATGCACTAATTTAAATATAAAAAAATAGAATTTTTTAGTTATTCTTTTTCTTTCTAAATTTCTTCTAAATATTGAAAATATTCAAATCAAGAAGTTACAATCGGTCAAATCATACAAAAGATAAAGACTAATAATGAGTCTCCTTCCAATTTGGAAATTAAAATCAAATTTCGACAAGTTACTAACAATATTCTAAATATTCTTTTTGTTTTTTATTTTTTTAGAAAAAAATGATCTAGAAAGGTGCAAATTTTTTTAAACAATAGATGTCTTTCACATCCAGTTATACCAATAAGCAATCTCTTAATTTTTTTTTAATGGCAGTTCCGAAAAAACGTACTTCTGGGTCAAAAAAGCGTATTCGTAAAAATTTTTGGAAAAGGAAAGGCTATTCGGCAGCGTTAAAGGCGTTTTCTTTAGGGAAATCTCTTTCTACCGGGACTTCAAAAAGTTTTTTTATGCGACAAACAAATAAAATAAAAAAAAAATAAGTTATTTAGAAATAAAGCAGAACACCCTAGAAAAATCTAAATTGAGCTAACTCAAAAATTGAACCCTTCCGCTTCAAAAATCAAATCCCCCAATTCCATTTCCTGTTGAATTAATCAACAGGAAATGGAATTTTTCTGTTTACTTTGACTGAATTCAAACAAAGTGTGTTTTTTTGTCAAAAAACACAAGATACTCGATTTGATTTTTAATACTACTTTCTTACTTTTGGATTTTCTCTAAATTCTTATAGAGAGCTCATATATCTCTCGCCATCAATTCACACAAAAACACTTAGTGAAAATATTTTGGATAAATAGGTGTGAATTTTGAATAATCTAAAATTGGTTCTTTTTTGTTCATTGATAAAGTGGATTTTTTGGTTGCATTGTTCTAAATGAAAATCAAAACGGTTCATTTTTCATTTTAAAAAAAGGTTTATTTGGCGCGTAGGTTTTATCCCTTAATTCATAGCAGGACTTTCTGGTTTTACAAGAGTTCAAGTCGAGAAGAGTCAGAGTCTAAAATACACAATAAAATTAAAACCCTAAACTAAAATACTGAACCCTCAAGGACATATTTAAACATATTTTTATTCATCGATTTGAATCTTTCCTAAAAAATATTGCACCCAGTTGAATTCTTAAATCTAGACGATTGCTTATTCATAGGCTATTATGAGGTCAAGACAAGCCGCTATGGTGAAATTGGTAGACACGCTGCTCTTAGGAAGCAGTGCTAGAGCATCTCGGTTCGAGTCCGAGTGGCGGCATGCCATCTCCTAAAAAAATAAAATAGATCTTATAATGAATAATGAATTCAAATGCCGATTTCAATTTTATAATTTTTAGAATTAAGGAAGTTTTAAATGATATTTTCAACTTTAGAGCATATATTAACTCATATTTCTTTTTCGATCGTTTCAATTCTAATTACAATTCATTTGATAACCTTTTTTGTCGATGAAATCAAAAGATTATATGATTCATCCGAAAGGGGCATGATAATGACCTTTTTGTGTATAACAGGATTATTAATTTCTCGTTGGATTTATTCAAAACATTTTCCACTAAGTAATTTATCCGAATCGTTAATCTTTCTTTCGTGGAGTTTTTCCTTTATTTATATAATTCCGTATTTCAAAAAAAATCAAAACTTTCTAAGCATAATAATAGGTCCAAGTGCTATTTTTTCCCAGGGTTTTGCTACCTCGGGTCTTTTAACTGAAATACACGAATCCACAACATTAGTACCCGCTCTTCAATCTGAGTGGTTAATAATGCACGTAAGTATGATGATATTAGGATATGTAGCCCTTTTATGTGGATCATTATTCTCAATATCACTTCTAGTCATTTCAGTTAGAAAAAAGAGAACTTTTTTTTCTACGAGTAATTGTTTATTAAATTTAAATCAGTCATTTTTCCTTAGTAAAGTTCAATATACGAATGAAGGAAAAAATGTTTTACAAAAAACTTCTTTTTTTTATCCAAAGAATTATTATAAGTCACAATTGATTCAACAATTGGATTATTGGAGTTATCGAGTTATTAGTCTAGGATTTCTCTTTTTAACGATAGGAATTCTTTCTGGAGCAGTATGGGCTAACGAAGCATGGGGATCCTATTGGAGTTGGGACCCAAAAGAAACTTGGGCCTTTATTACTTGGATCATATTTGCAATTTATTTGCATACTCAAACAAATTTAAAATTGAAGGGTATAAATTCAGCAATTGTAGCCTTTATTGGATTTCTTGTAATTTGGATATGCTATTTTGGAGTAAATCTATTAGGAATAGGGTTGCACAGTTATGGTTCATTTACATTAACATCTAATTAAATTTAAATTCAAAAGAAGGTTCTTTCCACTTACCAATAGGAATAGAAAAGCATACAACGTATATCAGATAAAAACTTTGTGTGAACTATCGAAAGTCCCGCGACTTTGATTCGTGGGACTCTCGAAAATTCAAATTCATTTTTCGTACTTAACACAAGAGAGGAAAAGCCTTCCTTTTGTCATTGTGCAACGAACCTTTTTGTAAATGATAAGATTTTTTCGTTTTTTTTTTATGAATATTCATAAAAAAACTATCTATAAAAATAATTAGACAGAATAACTTCAACCTTTTCAACCGATAGTGAAAGAACAAAATCGGGATACACGCCGATACCGAGTACGGGTAAAAAAATAGAGATCGAAAGGAATAACTCTCGCGGCCCAGAATCAAAAAAAGAAGAGTTTTGGCCGTTAAATATCTTATATCCATAGAACATCTGGCGTAACATAGATAATAAATAAATAGGGGTTAATATCATTCCAATTGCCATTACAAAAGTAATTAGTATTTTTGTCATTAAAAGAAATTTTGGACTAGTAATTAGCCCGAAAAAGACTATTAATTCGGCAACAAAACCACTCATACCTGGTAATGCAAGAGAGGCCATCGAAAAACTACTGAACATCATGAACATTTTTGGCATTGGGATTGCTATTCCACCCATTTCGTCAAGATAAAGAAGACGTATTCTATCATAAGTTGTTCCAGCCAAGAAAAAAAGCGCAGCACCGATAAATCCATGAGATATTATTTGTAAAAGGGCTCCGTTAAGCCCCATATCCGTGATAGAACCAATTCCTATAATAATGAAACCCATATGAGATACAGAGGAATAGGCTATTCTTTTTTTTAAATTCCGTTGACCAAGAGATGTTAAAGCTGCATAGATTATTTGGATTGAACCCACTATTATCAACCAAGGAGAAAATAGAGAATGAGCATGAGGAAATAATTCCATATTGATCCGAATTAATCCATACGCTCCCATTTTTAATAAAATTCCGGCTAGAAGCATACAAGTACTATAATGCGCTTCTCCGTGGGTATCTGGTAACCATGTATGTAGGGGTATGATTGGTAATTTGACAGCAAAAGCAAGAAAAAACCCAATATAAAATAATATTTCCAAAGCCACAGGATAGGATTGATTAGCCAATATTTCAAAATTGAATGTTGGTTCAGTAGAACTATATAAACCAATACCCAAAACTCCCATTAAAAGAAAAATAGAACCCCCTGCCGTGTACAAAATAAATTTTGTAGCCGAATACAGACGCTTTTTTCCTCCCCACATGGATACAAGTAGATAAACCGGAATTAATTCTAACTCCCACATGAGAAAAAAAAGTAAAAGATCTCGAGAAGAAAATAATCCTATTTGTCCACTGTACATTGCTAACATCAAGAAATGAAATACTCGAGATTCTCGAGTAATTGGCCAAGCCGCTAAAGTAGCTAAAGTAGTGATGAATCCCGTCAGTAAAATAGGTCCTATAGAGAGTCCATCTATTCCTAATCTCCAATGAAAATCCAAAAAACGGATCCATTTATAATCCTCCATTAGTTGGATTAATGATTCGTCTGGGTGAAAATGATAGCAGAATGCATAAGTCGTTAGAAGAAGTTCTAAGATACATATACAAATAGTATACCATCGGATTACTCTATTTCCCTTATGCGGAAGAAAAAAAATGAAGCAACCCGCAAATATTGGCAAAACCGCAATTATTGTTAAACAAGGAAAATGATTCGTGGTAAAGACAAGATACGCTTGGGCCAAAAAAATCCGTGCTCAAAATCAAATTAAATTGAGCACGGATTTTGTCGGTAAAAAAAAAATGGATTCAAGTAGAGTTTTAGTTTTATAGAATGTATCAATAAGCTAGACCCATACTGCGGGTTGTTTCATGCCATAAATAAACCCGAACACTCAAAAAATCCGTTGGACAGGCGGATTCACACCTCTTACAACCAACACAGTCTTCGGTCCTTGGGGCAGAAGCGATTTGTTTAGCTTTACATCCATCCCAAGGTATCATTTCTAATACATCAGTGGGGCACGCCCGGACACATTGGGTACATCCTATACATGTATCATAAATCTTTACTGAATGTGACATTGGATCTATACATTTTGAACGTCATGAATTTTCGATCTAGTAAACTAATTTATATAATGAATCCTATAGTTAGATACTAGACGAATCAACGAGTGATCATAATTAATTTACTTCCGGGTTGATTTCTGAAAAAGAGCCAGAATACTTTGATTTCTTGTGTTTTTGCAACCACGATCATACCTTACCCGTAGTAAATCTATAAATTTGAATTTTTTTTCAAAATATTCAAATTTCCACGGATCCAATGAATACTATTTATTCAACAAGTTTGATTGGTTAATACGAGTGGATTTTCTGTTACGATAAATTGATGAAACAATAGCCGGTCCAATAGCTGCTTCAGCGGCTGCAATAGTTATAACAAAAATTGAAAAAATGTCTCCTTTTAATTGACGATTGTCAAAAATATCAGAAAATGTTACAAAATTGATATTAACTGAATTTAATATAAGTTCAAGGCACATAAGAGCTCTAACCATATTTCGACTTGTGATTAATCCATAGATACCAACAGAAAATAAATAGGCACTCAAAACAAGTATATGTTCGAGCATCATTAATCAACTCCTTATTAATATCAATTTTAATTCCTTTTAATCTGAACAATAATTCAATAGATTCGATTCTAACAAATATGAAACAGGGAAATCGATTGGTAATAGATCCATATAAACCAAAAACTTTACTATTCTATTTTTTAAACAGTAATTCAAATTAACGAATTATACCTTTTATGTTTGTGTTAATTCTATTTGAATTACTCGTTTTAAAGATTTCTTATTGACGAGCTATAGAAATAGCACCTATTAAAGCGACTAAAAGGATTATTGAAATGAGTTCAAATGGAAGAAAAAAATCCGTTACTAAATGAATTCCAATTTGTTGACTATTACTTATCAAATCTTGTTCTAAAATCTGATTTGATTTTGTAGTCCAAATGATCCCATACCAGGCTGTATCTGGAATAGTAGTAATTAGTGAAATAAAAAGACTTGTACAAACCATTGAAGTAACTCCATCCCCAACGGTCCAAAGATGAAAATCTTTGTAATATTCTGAACCATTCATAAACATCACAGCAAAAAGGATTAAAACATTTATAGCTCCTACATAAATAAGGAGCTGCGCAGCAGCTACAAAATAAGAGTTTGATAGAATATAGAATAGGGAAATACAAAAAAGAACCAATCCCAACGAAAAGGCCGAATATATTGGATTCGGAAGTAATACTACTGCTAGACTTCCTAATATAAGACCCGGTCCTAGAAAGACTAAAAGAAAATCATGTATCGGTCCAGGTAAATCCATTTGATTTTATTAAAAAAATCGAAATATTTCATGTCGTTGTTGACCTGACCAGGGAAAAATAAATTATCCTTCTTTTTAAGATAATTTCTTAATTGAATTTGAATGAATGGGGATGATTTGGATTGATGTAAATACAGGATTACTTTTATTTATTCTCGAAAGCAAAGGTTAAAACTTGATTTTTAGATTATTAAATTCAAATTAGTTGAATAGAAGTTCATTTTAAATAAAAAGAAAGCCACAACCCTCACCAACCAACTGTTCTTTTGTATTGACTAAGCAAAAATCTCATTCCTTTAATTCCAAAAGCTATTTTTTTTTTTTTTTGTAAATGTTTTGTGAATCGAGAGTTTTATACATTGTTTAGTCGAGGTAAATTCGAAGAAATTGTTCGAATTGTGTAATCTTCAATTATTGATACCGGTAACCGACCTAAAGCAATTTGATTATAATTCAATTCATGACGATTATAAGTAGAAAGCTCATATTCTTCGGACATTGATAAACAATTTGTTGGACAATACTCAACACAATTACCACAAAATATACAAATTCCAAAATCAATACTGTAATTAAGTAATCGTTTCTTTCGAATATCAGTTTGCAACTTCCAATCTACAACGGGTAGATCTATAGGACATACACGAACACATACTTCACAAGCAATGCATTTATCAAATTCAAAGTGGATTCGGCCTCGGAAACGTTCTAATGTAATCAATTTTTCGTAGGGGTATTGAATAGTTACAGGTAAACGATTCGCATGTGACAAGGTAATCATGAAACCTTGACCAATGTACCTGGCAGCTCGTATTGTTTGTTGACCAGAATTCAAGAACCGAGTTAGCATAGGGAACATATCTGAATATCTATAAATAATTTTACTCGTTTCTTTCTCTTGTTTGAGACAAGTTACGAAGAATAGAATATTCTATTCCTTTACAGTGAAAGGAGTTGGAAGGAAGTTGTTAATAATAGATTACCTAAAGAAATAGGTAAAAGAAATTTCCATCCAAGGTTTAATAGCTGATCCATTCTTAGTCTTGGTAAAGTCCATCTTGTTGCAATAGAAATGAACAAGAATAAATAAGTTTTAGCCAGTGTAATAAAGATACCGATTATTGTTCCAAAAACCTTCCCTCTTTTATTTATGTCAACTAACTCAGGACAAAAAAGGTTTGGAATAGAAAGATTCCAACCCCCCAAGTAAAGAACTGTTACAAATAACGAAGAAACTAGTAGATTTAGATACGAAGCAACATAAAATAAACCAAATTTTATACCTGAATATTCGGTTTGATAACCAGCTACTAATTCTTCTTCTGCTTCTGGTAAATCAAAAGGCAATCTCTCACACTCGGCTAGAGAAGAAATTAGAAAAATGATAAACCCTATAGGTTGACGCCACAAATTCCACCCCCAAAAACCATATTTGGATTGTGTTTCAACTATATCAACTGTACTTAAACTGTTAGATAATCATAGTCGACAATAACATCACTGTTCCCATCGCTATTACAGAACCGTACTTGAGATTTTCACCTCATACGGCTCCTCATAGGTCACAACTCAATCTAAGAACCCTTCAACTTTATTTATCTTGAGGTGGTTGTTTGTTGATGGGTTTGTAGGATCGATAGAGAGTCAAACTCTTATTCTAAGGCCTAGAATTAGACCAATGGAATTCTGTCTGCTAGATTTATAAAAAAAAAGTGCTTCTGAATTGATCTCATAAAAAAAAATTTCATTTTTCTTTTTTGATTAAAAACTTTATCCTTGAATGAAAAAATACTTTTTAAAGGACTATCACATAGATATTTCAACCTATCTTTTTCTCATTTTCGATTACGAAAAAAAAAAAATGAAATATTGCATTACATAACAAGAAAAAATTTCGTTCCTATTCTCCTTTCTCAGAAAAAGAGGCATTTTCTGCATTATCAAAAATAAAAGATTTATTCGTTTTGATAGTTATTTACTTAATAGGTGGACAGGAACATACTCTGGGTTGAAATCATGGGGAGTACTTCTTAATCATTTCTACCAACTTAAAGCCCCAATTCGAATTACTTTTCTATAAAGAAATATCCTATTGGATAATTTATAATTTACAGAATCTCCATTACTAATCCTTTGTGTATCTTGGTCTTCCTAACCATCCACTCATTTTTTTAATCTCTCATTAGGGTAATACATCTATGGTAATAGTATAGAAAAAACCCATACAAGTGATCTTTTAAACCCGCTTCAAGCCATGATGATTAATCAGCCAATCTTGGGGTAAAAAGCCTTGACTACTTATGTTTACTTTCACTTAATTCTTGTACATAGGAAATGAGATTGAATTCTTTTAACAGCAAATTTGTAAGCCGTTTTATTTCACTCATATAACTATCTGGTTTAATTCATCAACCCAGCAATGAATAAAAAAATGGATATTCCAACCATTTCACTTTCTTCTTAGAAAGAAAAAAGGGGGGGGGTTATGTCTCACCGAATCACACGTAGAGATATTGATAATACACATAGAGTTAATGGTATTTCATAACTAATTGATTGAGCAGCCGCCCTTAATCCACCTAAAAAGGAATATTTATTATTTGATCCATATCCTGACATAAGCAATCCAACGGGAGCAAGACTTGAAACGGCGATCCATAAAAAAATACCAATACTAAGATCGGCTAGAATAAATCGATAGCTAAAAGGAATTATTGAATAACTTAGTAAGATGGATATGACTGCTATGGATGGACCAATACTAAATAAACGAGTATCTCCTCTAGATGGAAGGAGATTTTCTTTGAAAAGTAGTTTTGTACCATCTGCTAAAGCTTGAAGAATTCCCAAAGGCCCCGCGTATTCAGGTCCAATACGTTGCTGTATCCCTGCAGATATTTCTCTTTCTAACCAAACAATTACTAGTACACCCAGTGTGATTCCTAATACAAGAATGAAAATAGGGACAAGCATCCATATGATCCCATAAACCTCTTTTAAGGATTCCAATCTGGAAAAAGAATGGATAGCCTCTATTTCTGTTATATTAATTATCATTTCAACGATCAACTTCTCCCATAATGATATCTATACTACCTAGTATCGTCATAATATCAGCCAATTTCATTCTTTTAACTAACTGCGGAAGAATTTGCAAGTTGATAAACCCCGGCGGTCGGATTTTCCATCTCCAAGGAAAAACACTCTGATCTCCGATCAGAAAAATTCCCAATTCTCCTTTTGGTGCTTCGACTCTTACATAAAGTTCTTGCTTAGACAATTCAAAAGTAGGAGAAGGTTTTTTACTAATAAATCGATATTCAAAATCATACCATTCAGGATCTTTTATTCGATCAAAGCGCCGGCTTTCTAAATTCTCATAGGGCCCCCCTGGAATTCCTTCCAGGGCCTGTTGGATAATTTTTATGGATTCCGTCATTTCACTGATTCGTACTAAATAACGAGCTAATGAATCCCCTTCTTTTTGCCATTTAATCTCCCAATCAAATTCGTCATAACACTCATAACGATCAACCTTACGAAGATCCCATTGTATTCCGGAAGCTCGTAGCATTGGTCCTGATAAACCCCAATTTAGTGCTTCTTCTCCGCCAATAATACCTACGCCTTCAACCCGTTCTAAAAAAATAGGATTTCGCGTAATAAGCTTTTGATATTCAGCAACCCCGGTTAAAAAATAATCGCAAAAATCCAAACACTTATCTATCCAGCCATGAGGTAGATCAGCAGCGACTCCTCCGATACGAAAATAATTATGCATCATGCGCATACCGGTAGCAGCCTCGAATAGGTCATATATTAATTCTCGTTCTCGAAAAATATAGAAAAAGGGGGTCTGTGCCCCAATATCTGCCATAAAAGGGCCAAGCCATAACAAATGGGAAGCGATACGACTTAACTCCAGCATAATAGTTCTAATATAGCTAGCCCTTTTAGGTACTTGAATATTTCCTAGCTGTTCAGGTCCATTTACGGTTATTGCTTCTGTAAACATAGTAGCTAAATAATCCCAACGTGTTACATAAGGCAAATATTGTATAATTGTTCGATTTTCCGCAATTTTCTCCATTCCTCTATGTAAATAACCTAATATAGGTTCACAGTTAATAACATCTTCACCATCGAGAGTAACGATCAGTCGAAGAACACCATGCATTGATGGGTGATGAGGACCCATATTGACTATCATGAGGTCGTTTCTTGTAGTTGGTGTAATCATAAGTTTTTCCCGAGTCAGTCTTCCATGCATTGCTGAAAGTAAAAAGAAGTTCATCCGAATTTAAACGACTAAGCTCATCAAATAGCATCATGCTTCAAATTAACGAGTTTTTTTTTCTCGAATACCCAACTCATCAATTAATTCTTTATAGCGTCCTCTATTTCTTTTTGACAAATAGGTTAGTACTTGTTGACGTTTTCCCAAAATTTTTCGCAAACCTCTCTGGGATGAAAAATCTTTCTTGTGCAATTCCAGATGTGAAGTAAGTCTCCTTATCTTAGTGGTGAAACTGAATACTTGAAATTCAACAGACCCTCTATTTTCTTCGTTTTCTTTTTGATAAATAATCGAAATAACTGCATTTTTTACCATAAAAAAGTTCCCCCTTCCCTTTATACAGATATGGATTTTACCGATCAGTAATAATAATGCCAGTAATTTGTACTTAATTTGTATGTGGTATATACAAGAATTTAATCGAAATAACTCCTAATTTTCTGAATTCAAACTAATCAATCGAATTTGAAATTGGATTTAGACAGGAATAGAAAAAAATTGGTACATTTTCGCAGCTAAAAATTAGACCTAAAATTCAGAAGTTTCTGTTGATTCATTTCGAGATCTGATTGAGATATTCTTCATGTTGGATACTAGAAACAGATGTGAGACAAGAAAAGTGTATATTTGTTTACTTTCATCCACCCTATATCTAGATATATATATAGGGTATATTTAATACAGAGTCTAGGATATATAGAAAAAGTGTATTATTCACAGAATTTTAATCGCGGATACAGATGTATTCTTAATAGATTGAAACGACTGCCATTATTGGTATCAAACCAATAACGATTCATACAAGCTAAATCTTCTAATCGATAATTAGGCCAAAGAAAGAGTTTTAATTTCATTAATTGATTTTTCTCTCTATCAAGATGGTTATTATCATGTAAAACTTGGCTGCTGTTTTTTACATTTTTTCCGTTCCAAAATACTGTATTTCTATCTATATAAATTCTATTCTTTGAATTGAAATAAATGAAAATTCTCACTTTTCTACGATGTTTAAACGATAAAATATTTTCCGGAACAAGTAAATCAAAGTGATTTTTGCTTCTATTTTCAATTTTTCTTTGATGTGGTGAAATGGTTTCATCAAAATTTTTCCTAGAAACATATCTTTGTTCTTGATATTTTTGATTAACTTGATACTTATTCTTATGAAGCAACGAAATACCTATGGTTTGGTACATAATAAATTGTCCATCTTTTTTTCCAGACAGGCGAAGTGGTTCTATAACCAATATCCCCCTCTTCATCAATTCTGAAAGAGTGATTTTATTTTGAGTCAGTATTACATCCAAACTAATTTCTCTCTTTTGAACGGAGGGTGTAATAATATAGCTTGGATCTATCAGTTTAAGCAGGAGGCAATATATCTTGATATTATTGATCATTTTTTGATTCAAAGTTTCGTCCCATTTCAATTGAAAAACCAAATAACGTTTCAGGAATAATTTTAGTTCTGCTTCTGTATTGCTTTTGTATTGTTTTTTATTTTTCTCTCTTTTCATGTCTGAGCTTGCATAAATTTCTTCAATATCTTTTTGTTGTGAGAGAACGGATCCACGATTTCCTCGGTTTATGAATTCTTTTTCTTCTTTACTTCGATGCTTTTTATTTGATGTTATCAACAAAATTTCCTTTTCATTAATCTTTTTATTTTCACTACTATTTAAATTTAAAAGAAGTAATTCGCTTGGTATAAACCAAGGTTTCATTTTATATATTTTATAAAGTAACACAAATTCTGGGAAGAGCCAAAATTCCAGATTTAGTATGGGGCGCTTTAGCTTTTTTTCATTCATTCCCATCCAATCACAAAATATTTTGTGGGTGTTTTGTGAATTGGTTTCTGGAATCATAAGATAAAAAATATCTTTTTTAGAAATTATTTGAGAAATTATTTGAGAGTTGTTAGTACGAATTTGAGCATTTTGATTCCTATTGGTATCAATTCTGATCCAGGCCTCAATATCGGCTTTTTGTCGAAGATAAAAATTGAAAATTTTCCAATCAAAATATTTTCTATCAGCAGGTTTTTCCATATATGGAAAATCAATCTGCTCTAATTGAATAGGGATATTCTTCAGTATATCAAAAAGGTCTTTTTGAGGCCTGTTATAAGTATAAGAAATTCCCTGGTTCTTATTTCCTTGAACGGAAGATCTATAAAAAAAGCATTCCGTTTTATTTTCAGAATTAATAAATTTATATGATAAAAGATTATATCTATAGTGTTTTCGAAAATTCTCTTTTTCATTATAAAATAAATAAACTTCAGATTTTTTTTTGGAACCTACTAATCGGTCTTTTTCATATGAATGTCGTTTGCTTAAATTTTTTTTTTTAGCTATACAATGCTGACGGACCCTATTTCGCTTTTTTTCTGGTATTAATCTAGACCATCTGATCTGAGATAAATGGTATTGATAATGCCCCTTTAACCAGTTTTTCCATTGATTCGTTTCATAACTCGGAAGTTTTTTTTTTACTAATTTCGAATGAATCATTCCTTGCTTTTCAAAAGAATCCTTTATTTTAGGCTTAAGAAAAGGGGGGATTCTTTGATATTGAATAAGAAATCTTACCGAGTTACTTATTTGGGTTTGTGATAATTTGTAAAATACATATGCCTGTGACACGTAGGATAAGTCATAAAAAATATGTGAATTTTCTTTAATATTACCAAGTGACTTTTTTATAGCCGAAATAAACGTAATTGGAGTTTTCTTTTTTTTATTAATTCTTTCTTGTTTTCTTTCATTATTATAAATCGATTTATCAATCATTTTTTTTGTTAATTTAAGCAAAAGTTCTGTAGTTATTCTGGGAATATTAATGATAGATAAAAGTAGAGCTGTATAGATTCTTTCAATGAATATTTTTAAAAAAGGGAGTAATTTACAGATTAATCGAGCATTTCTTCTTTTTAATATTTGCCAATTTTTGAATCTTTTAGCATTATAACTTGTTTTGTTAGGAATAAGATTATTTATTCTTGGAGTTACTTTTTTTTTCTCTTTTGAAATTTTTTCTATTTGATTTCGAATTGTATTTGTTCTATCAGTAATATCCTTCGTTTTTTTCGTCAATGGAAAATTTGTACAATTCGGAGATGCAATTTGACTAACTGATTCGCGAATTATCTGATTATTTATCATGGAATCTTTTTCTTCTTTAATTTCGCTCGATTTATATACTTCTATTTCTCTTAATTTAAATAACAGAATTGAATTGACTTTTGAAAGTTCTTTTATTATTTTTTTTATAAAATGAATACCCTTGATAACCCATTTTGTTTTTTCTTTTGAAACTGTTGGAACTCGCAAATATTTCTTTTTACACTTTGCAATTATTTTTTTTAATACCTTTAAAGGGTTAAAAGGGGAAGGACTTTTTTGAGGCGGACCAAAAGGAAGTTCCGCTTCCATTCCCAAAATTGTTAAAAAACAAAAATTCTTTTTTTCTTTTTTCTTTTTCATTAGATCTTTCTGAGAGGATCGTAGTTTCGATTTTCGCGAAGGTTTGAAACGGAAAGGAAACACGATTCTTATCTGAATACCGTCTGTCAGCCACTTTTTTGGAAATTCTGTTTCGGATAATGGAACACCACTGTAGGTACATTTAAGATGTATCTCTCTATTCCATTTGTGGAAATCCTCAACCCATTGAGGAGGTTGCAATTGGAGTATACGGCCAATATTTTTCGAAATTATTAATGAAGGTAATAGAATATTTTTTCTAAAAATAGATTGAGTTAGTAACATGCAACCTCTTATTACTTGCGCAAGTGGAATGCTATCCCAAGTCTCTGCTATCGCTATTCGAGCTTTTTCCTTTCTTTTGGCCTTTTCTTTTTTTTCTTCTCTTTTTATTTTTTCTTTTCTATACTCTATTTTTTTGAATGCTTCTCCTTTACCCACCCAATTTCTAAAAATTAGTTTAATCAATCCGGAGAGCTCAAAAGAGAAAAGAGGGGGGTTTTTTAATCTTTCAAAAAAAAGAGGGGAATGCGCATTTGCTTGAAACAACTTTGAAATAACTATTTTACGCCTTTGAGCTCGCATAGAACCTTTAATTATACCTCGCCGAAAGTTCGATTGTTGTGAATAACGGATCAAAGTAACTTCCTCTATTTGATCGGAGATATTAGTATCTATAGTATTAGAATCATTATTCCCCTTGGTAGCAGCAAAAATCACTACACGTTTGCCTTTTCTTGAACGAATTTGATGGTCTACTGGCATGCCTTCTTGAAAATCTCTTGATTGTTGTTCTATATTAGTAATTAATTTGTATGACCGTCGAGGTATTTCTTTACTGATTTCTTGGATTCTAATCGAGTTTCTACTAATTTTTTGACCATTAGCATCACTTACAATTTTAGTTAATAAATATTTTAAATATTTTGTTCCTTTTTCAGAATTTATTCCCCCTTCTGAAAAAAAAGAAGGACTTTTCGGGTTTAGATTGGAAGATCCGGATTCTTTAACAAATTGATTCATCAAAATAAAAACATTAACACTTTCTGTTG